ATAAATAGATACGAATAGAGCAAGAAAAGAAGGAAATAAAAAAACATAGTATAGAAAAGATATCCAAAATTATATAGAAATCACTATCCTACCCTTAGTTTTTATTTCCTTAATTTAATTGAATTTCGCTTGATTAGGGCAAAGTTCCTTAAAAACCTCTGCCTTTTTTAAAATATCCTGAACAGTTCCTGTAGGCTGAGCGCCTTTTTCAAGGAAATAGAGAATAGCGGGAACGTTTAAATAAGTTTGATTCTTGATCGGATCATAAAAACCCACTTTCCGAAGATCTCTTCCTTCTCTTCGGGATCGAACATCAATTGCAACGATTCGATAGACGGCTCATCGGGATAGATGTAGATGAAAAAGAACCCCCCCCCCCCCAGAACCGTATAGGAAGTTTTCTCTTCGTACGGCTCGAGAAAAAATGATTCGAAGTTTTTTCTATGGATAAAATTAGAATAAATAGGAAAGGAATCCGTAAAAGAAATTAGCCTATAATTTAACTCATATTTATTTAGCACCCTTCCTGAAAAATACAAAATCATTTGTACTCATAACTCAAGTTGAATAATTCTCAAATATCTTAAAGATTTTTCTTTAAGATATTTTTTTATTGAGTGGTCTTTAACCCCCCTTTTGTCTCGTTTAAAATCTGTTTGGATTCTTTATCTGGATCCGTGAGACAATTGAAGTGGTGTTTCCTTGTTCTGGGATCCTTTATCTTTGTTTTAAATCCTTGGGTTTAGACATTACTTCGGTGCTTCTTAATCCTTTCAAAATGGTAGCAACATACCCCTTTTGTGATTTCTTTCTATCAAAGAATCATACCGACGGTTGATTCGCGCGCGATACACTGTGGATCGAAAAAGTTTTAGCCGTTCCAACAAATTTTTTTGAATTGAAAATTTGCTCGAATCGGATCCTTTGAATTTCTATATCGAAGATATACTTACGAAGTTGTTCCAATTTATTGATTGGCATTAACCCTAGATCGTTGTCCCTGAGAAATTAATCAATACTTTCTACTCGAGCTCCATCGTGAACTATTTACATTACAACCCAATAAAAAAAGAAGGGTTCTAGTAGAATAGAACAAACGACGTCGAGCCAAGAGCACCTTCATTCCTATATAAAATGGCGGATGTAAGAATAAGAATCCACACTAGATCGTGTCCTTCAAGTCGCACGTTGCTTTCTACCACATCGTTTTAAACGAAGTTTTACCATAACATTCCTCTAATTTGGAACCAGTATGGAATTGATTCAATTATGGAATCATGAATAGTCATTGGTTCAGTCGGTACAGAGACATAGTAATTTCTATTTTTTCTTATCTCCATAGATAATAAATACTTTTCTGAAAAAATCTTAGCAAGACCCCGGCTTTTTTGTACGAATGGAACATTTTTCTATAAATCTCTATCTAAAAAAAATATCTAATAGAAATACGCAGAAATATAGAAATAACATAACTAACAGAAATAACACGAATAAATAAATTCTATTTGACTCTGCCTCTTCAAGTGACTCAATAAGATAGACTGACCCATTTCCAACTTCCCAAAGATTCAACCCATAAGGAATCATTACAAATCTTGATAATTGAAAAAGTTTCCTACTTATACATCATTATTTGAGTCAAGTTTTACAGTAAAGACTCTATTTTATTATCATAAGAAAGATAAATCTCTGTTTCTTTTTTTCGAATCGAATTGTCAATGATTTAAAGCAAATAAGCTAAATAGATCGAACAATAAAAATAAATATCATTGTTAAATATTTCAATTTTAATATTTTAGGGATGCAAATTATTTTTCACAAAAATAGAAAGACTATTGTCACTGAAATAGGATAACAATACATACCTATAGACTAAGCACTTCCTCGTTTTATATGTATTTTCATATTTTGTTTAACCTGAGGTTAAGTAATCTTTCTGCAACTGTGATCTAGGTCGCATCTTATCTGGATCACAAAAGGATTCAGTTACATTTGCATGTCATTTGAACCAGATTTAGTTCAATTTGTGAAAAACTGAGAGATGATTACAAAAAGAATCATTCAAAATCAGAAAAGAAAGAAGAATCATATTCTATCCAATATTAGGCCTTGAAATAGAATCTTGTTGAACAAAAAAGATGTATTCGTATACAATAGATATGCTCTGGGACGGAAGGATTCGAACCTCCGAGTAGCGGGACCAAAACCCGTTGCCTTACCACTTGGCTACGCCCCATTTATATTTTTATTGGACACTAATACTAATAAAGAATAATATTGGTATTAAGTGTTCGTCAATTCCAGTCCAACTATCTATATAAAATCTTTATTCTTTATAGAATGTATTATAGATTCGTGCTAGGATTTTGACATGTGTATATCTAGATAGAATTCAACTGAATTTATTGATCATTACATAGAATTCAATTAAGATATTGTATGAAAGTATGATTTCTTCTATTCTCCTTTGAGAATTGGAGGATTTTTGATTGGGCGGAAAAAGAAGGATTTTTTTGTTTACCTTACTTTCTTCATTTTTCCTTATATCAATAACTCAATCAAAATGCAATTATCTCGACGAACAAAATGTCTGTTATGCTTAATATCTTTAGTTTGATCTGTCTTAATTCTGCCCTTTATCCGAGTAGTCTTTTCTTCGCCAAATTGCCCGAAGCCTATGCTTTTTTGAATCCAATCGTAGATGTTATGCCAGTAATACCCCTGTTCTTTTTTCTTTTAGCCTTTGTTTGGCAAGCTGCTGTAAGTTTTCGATAAGATCTTTAATACTATCCTAGAATATTCATGATTTATTCGAGAAAAATTATAACAATTGATAAGATCAAATAAGTCTGCCAGTATGAACCTTCGATTCAAATATTGAAATTCTTGGATAGCTGCGAGAAATCCGGTTCGCCCCATTTCCCGATTCTAACCCCTTTTCCGGCGAAAGACCTTATTAGGTTAGGGTCCCTTACAATATCTAATTGTGGGTATGAAAGTGATTTGCGGTAATCAAAGACTCTTATTACAAATTTCAACTTCATTTGAATTTCTGAACATTCTTTTCTATTTCTAGAATTCATTTCTTGGTGTCAAAATAGGATATGTGATATAAAAATGGAGGATCTATCATCTTTTCTCGTTTTCCTTTTTCAAAAAATGATCTTGGAGGTTGTGTAATGCTTACTCTCAAACTTTTCGTTTACACAGTAGTAATATTCTTTGTTTCTCTCTTCATCTTTGGATTCCTATCCAATGATCCAGGACGTAATCCTGGACGTGAAGAATAAAATAAAAATTTCGTTTTTCTTGCTTGATTTTACAATTTTCTTAAGATTTTCTTTTATCTATTCCACACGTTTAACTAGTAAAAAAATAAAAAGGGCGTTGCGAAATTTGAAAGAAAAAAATGGAAAGTCATCAACGGAAACGGAAAGAGAGGGATTCGAACCCTCGGTACGAATAACTCGTACAACGGATTAGCAATCCGCCGCTTTCGTCCACTCAGCCATCTCTCCCAATTGAAAAAGATAATTACTATCTTACATTACACATCAAGTAAGGATTCAAGAAAGTATTTCTTTGACATTCTTTATCGTTATTATATAATTAGCAATTCCATTTAGATGCTCGAAAGATCCAAATAGAAAGATAAATAAAGAAGACCTTCTTCCTTTTATTTTGTACGAAGTGCCTTTTGGGCCTGGCCCGGTCAATACCCAGCCGGGCCTTTTTTTGTTCCAACAAATTCCCTTTATTTTTTATTTATAGGCAATATAAATAAGATACCCAATTGGGTATCTGTGTAAGAATTTACGTTCTGGGGTTTACATATACTTCTAATTTTTGTTATAATGGAAATTGAGAATAATGGAAATTGAGAAGGATTTTTGGTTCAAAAGAATTAATACTGATTAAGTATGTATCAATTTGTATTTTCTTATGTCATTTCATTAGGCAAACCAAATTTTAGATTCAAACCCAAGAATCATTCAGGAATTCTCAGTCAACGAATAGTTAATGGTTCCCATTTGTCATAAATTTTGGCTTTTTTGGGTGAAAATATACATTTGATTTTTCAATAGAAAAGTGAGGGGAAGTTTTTCGGCATTGTGCGTTTTGAGATACTATACAATCAATCGAAGGGGTGGATCAAATACAATCATCAAATACAATCAAAAGGGTTTATTTTCTAATTTTTCTAAATTTAGAAAAAGGATTAAAAAAGGATGCAAGATGCAAGTACAATAAACTAAAGTTTAGTAATCCAACCCAAAAAGGGAAAATTTTCTACTATTGTGTATCGTTTTGGCGGCATGGCCGAGTGGTAAGGCGGGGGACTGCAAATCCTTTTTCCCCAGTTCAAATCCGGGTGCCGCCTCATAAACAAACGAATCGAATATAGACTCGCGAGAATCTCTGAGTGTTCAGGCATTGAATCACTATTAGATTGAGATTGGATGGATAATTTACTTTTTTATAGAAAAAGTATAGAAAAAGTGAAAAAAAAATCATTTTTTCCCCTCCTCAAGAGTATAATATACTATCTCCCAACTGCTTCAGAAAGACAATTGGGAAAGGCTACGGATTAGATCAAATAGGAAAGAAAAGTATGTAATAGATAGCAATTTCGCTATTTTTACTTATGAAGGCAAAAAAAAGGAATGGGCCCTCTTATTTTATTACTACATGTTCCATTAGTAACATTCCTTTGTGGTGTCATTGTGTATTTTACTTGTGTTTAGTCTTTGCCAATTAGAAATCATATCTTATAGTAATTTTTTAGAAATGGATTTATTTGATTGGTTCATCAATAGTGTTTCGCCAGAATCCCTTTTTGACTCTGGACCATTGATTCTACTATTATTAGTGAGCAATAATGGAATAATTCTATCATAGAGATAAGGGACATAATTCACATGGATATAGTAAGTCTCGCTTGGGCTGCTTTAATGGTAGTCTTTACATTTTCCCTTTCACTCGTAGTATGGGGAAGAAGTGGGCTTTAGAAGCACTCCTAATTTAGTTGAGGAATGAAAGGGTATCAATTGTTTTATAGATCGTTCTGCAACGCATTTTTTTATTTGAATTGAAATAATTTTCAAATAAAAATATCTTCATTTCGAAATTCCATTGGATTCTAGTGGAGAAATTTATTCTATAACAGTAAAACGATTATTTCAGATTGATCGGAATAAATAGATGTATCAAAGAAATAGAATTGGGTCCTACGTCAATTCCATATATGGATTAATAACTACAGATATTGAAGATAAAAGCTAATATAGTACCAACTTTATTAGAAAGTCAAGTACAACTTTATACACTACAATAACACTAATAGAGAGTATGGTAAGAAATAAATTGATTTCTTACTTACCATACTCTCGAATCTCATCGAATATCGCCGATTATAGCCCGTTGATTTCATTTAAGACGCAAAAATAGAATCCTTTTCATTTGATTTCTTCAACTATTGATCAGAAATCAGAATTGAAGTTTCATTTAAAGTAATTAATCATTTTGACTGACTGTTTTTACGTAAATTATAAGTAGAAAGGCGGTAGGAACTAAAATGAACAGTGCAGTAGCAATAAATGCAAGAATATTTACTTCCATAATCTCATCGTTTTTTTTATTTCACAATAACTCGGGATTTAATCCCATAGAGATGATAAATCTTTCACCTGTCAATTCAATGAATGCATTCCCTATCGATGATCTTGAATCGGATCAATATCATGAATAACAATATCTGATCCATTAAATTAATTCGTCGTCGAGAATTGAATAGTATAACATACGAAGATCTTTTATCTATACCGAATCCAAGATTGGATTCCCGTCCCAATCCAAAATTCCTTTATTTATCCTTCTTTTCTATAACCTACCTTAGGTCTTCCTTGTAGAACCATCAAATGAAGTAGCATCTAATCACTCGTCCGTTTCCATTAACTACAAAACCCCAACAAACAATACAAAGCGAAGTGGAAAAAGAGAGGAATTAGGTTCTAAACGCCGTTTTTTTAATGATCCAATTTTCTTTGGAAGACAAAGAAGTATGATAAAGATGAGTCGCGGGAGCAAAGACGGAATATTCTATCAACTTCACTATTTTAGTTATTTTCATTTTAGTTTAGGGTTTGTTCTTTCTTCGACAGAATCCTGAAAAAAAGGGGGGAAAGACCTTCGGAATTCAATTACGCTCTCTGTCCCTTATTTCACAGAAAAAGGAGAGGCGAATTGATTTACTTATTGGATCCGTCGGGACTGACGGGGCTCGAACCCGCAACGTCCGCCTTGACAGGGCGGTGCTCTTGCCTATTGAACTACAATCCCAGGGGAATCAGAAGGGATCTAGCAGAAAATTTCGATTCTTTTTTATTCTCTCGTATCAGGTATTTCTTAAGAACAAGAGGGTTCTACCATCTGATGGTAGATTGGCGAATTGTTGGGCCGAGCTGGATTTGAACCAGCGTAGACATATTGTCAACGAATTTACAGTCCGTCCCCATTAACCACTCGGGCATCGACCCAACGCCTAATTGATTTTAGACGATTGAAAATATCATTCCTTTTAGACGACTGAAAATATCATTTCTATGGGCATTGTTTACCCCTAGAGGGGCTTGAACCCTCGTTATCTCCGTGAAAGAGAGAAGTCGTAACCGCTGGACCATAGGGGCCGAAGGTCAGCATAAGGAAAATACCAAAAATCGTATAGTATAGTTCCCTAAGTACGACCTCTCTCGGCGATGAATAGGATAGAAAGACAATGAATAGGCTCAACAGCAGATAAATAGATAAATAGGATCAAACCGAAAGACTCGTTAACTCTTCTGGGGGTTAATGGTAATCAAACTTTACCATTAAACTATACAATCTCGAAACTCGAAAGAGAGAAAGACCAATGAAATAAAGTTTCTGAATCAAATCGAAAAACAATGGTCGAGAACTTTCTTTCTTCTTTCGTTTTTCTTTCATTATCCAAGGGTTACGCTCGGTAACCAACCAATCTTTTGACTTGTTTAACTAACCAAAAGATTGATTTGTGCCTTGATAATGATAATGGGAATTATATTCCGCCCTAAGTCAGGCGTCAATTGACCACGGAAAGGAGAGAAAGAAGAACATTAAACAAAGCAAGAAGACAGCCGGACGAGGTATTTTTGCACGTGTTTAACGTTTAATAAATACGAATTCATATGGTTTTCTGGTATTCAATATTCAAGTAGATTAGAATATAAATACCGTTATACATTATAATATAAGAAACTGAATCAGTTTTGATATTCTAAAAAAATCCTAAAACATAGTAAGCCTAAGTGGGAGAATTCTGTTTCTAGGACTGTTTTGTCAATTCCGTTCCATTTGCATCTCTTAAAAATGGCAATTTAAGTTAAGTATAAATTTTTATTCCACCTATCTCACAGATTCCAGTCAAAGATTCATAGAATCGAAATTCCGTCGTTGTTAGATCTATAGGATTTGATGGATAAT